ACAGTCTAAAATTGAAGGAATTATTGAAGCTGGGCTATAACCACGGCGAATTCCTCATTTTTTTTTACTTTCCCTTCAACTGACCTATTTTTGAATTCGAACTCGGATTAATTGGATCTTAAATGTTCAATGTCCCTTGAACAAATAAAAGAGTTATGTTATATATGTTATAACATATGTGTGTTTCATTTTTTATATTATATTAATATATTATTTAATATCTGTATGTGCTTTTTCCAGTTAAATAATTAACTAAATTGAGAAAAAAGACTCAAAATTCAAAATACTACTTAATTCAAAATACTACTTAATACTAATTAATAAATACTAATAAAATAAAAAAAAAAATTATTAATTTGAATATTCTTTCATTTTCATATTTTATAGTATATTTTATAGTGTTTTCTATAGTATTATATTACTAATACTAAGAAATTACACTTGGAATGGAGATAAAAATTGTCTTTATTGTTACTTCAATAACTTCAATAACAAGTATCTTTGATTTGATATAATAAAAATAAAAAATGAAATCATTTGATCTATGAAATGATTGATTCATCAGAAGTAATGTAATAACCCGGCCTGGTTAAGTACTGGCCGGGAGAATGGACTTTTCTTACAAAATGAAAATCAAGGAAATAAGGTTTTTCAATTTCAATCTTTTTACTTCGCCTGTCACACCACATAAAAAATTTTCAATTTGAATTGGGAGAGATGGCTGAGTGGACTAAAGCGACAGATTGCTAATCCGTTGTACGAGTTATTTGTACCGAGGGTTCGAATCCCTCTCTCTCCGCTCTCCTCGATCGTTTCAGACTTTCAAAATCTTTTTTTTTTTATTCCTCACGTCCAGGATTACGGCCCGGATCATTAGATAAGAATCCAAAGATGAAGAGAGAAACAAAAAATATGACTACTGTGTAAACAAAGAGTTTGAGAGTAAGCATTACACAATCTCCAAGATTTTTTTTGAAAAGGGAAATAGATTGCCTATTTTTTATCACATACACTATGTTGACATAGTGCCCCAAAAAGAAACCAAAAAGAAAATGAAGTCTTTTCTTGAAAAAGGTAATTTTTACTAATTTTTTGTTTTTGTAATGTAATAATAATAAGAAAAGCAAGATTCTAATTCCTTCATTACCAAAAATTTTTGGTATTTTTGGTCATATCCATTATTTGATGTTGTGGGGTCTTTAGAAAGTCCTTGTTTACTGGAAGGTCAGAACGAGGAAATAAGTTGATCGAAATTTCTCACCGTGCGATTATTCAATATAATACAAGAACAAGAATTTCTATTTTCGAATGGAGGGTTCATAATGTAAAATTTATAAGATCTTTTCAATTTTTAGAAAATTTGTTTCGTATAAATCATGAATTTTGCGGAGCATTAAAGATTTTATCGAAAACTTACAGCAGCTTGCCAAACAAAGGCTAAGAGCAAAAATAGTACAGGTATGACAGGCATAACATCTACGATAGGATTGAAAAAGGCATAAGCCTCGGGCAATTTGCCGAAGAAAAAACTACTCGAAGAAAGGGTAGAATTAATACAGATACAGATTAAACTAAAGATATTAAGCATAACAAACATTTCATTCTTGTAGATTAGAAAATTAGATTTTGATTGAGTTCTTTTTATGAGGTAAAAATTAAAAGGTAGGTCAAAAAACCTTCTTGTTCTTCGAACGCTCTCAAATCAAAAATCTTCCCTTTCATTCTCAAATGAGAATACAAGGAATTTTAGTTTCATACAATATCTTAATTTAATTTTATGGAATGATCAATCGTTTTTTTCTATATTTTCATGTGTTGAATCCTAGCAGTAATATATTTCATATATATTTGAATTAGGATTGACGAACGACTAATACCAATATTAGTCTTGATTAGTATCAAAGAGAAATTCGAAATCGAAATGGGGCGTGGCCAAGTGGTAAGGCAACGGGTTTTGGTCCCGTTATTCGGAGGTTCGAATCCTTCCGTCCCAGAGTGTCTACATGAAAAAGGAAAGATTCTTCTCTTTAACAAATTTATCTTTAAAGTTTGAAAATTTTTTTCTTTAATCTTGGATATAGTGTCACCTTTTGTTCTGATTTTTCTATAAAAAGAAAACTTTTTTCATTTAGTTTTTCACAAATGCGATTGAGTGTATGGGTAGAAATAAAGATATTTCATTGAATTAAAAATTCAAAACAATTTTTGGGTATATCATTAAGAGACTCCTATTTTAATAGTTATATTGAAGTAAGTTACTTGGTAAAACTCTTTTTTCTATGAAATCTTAATTCTCGTATTATGTAATTCATTATGGAATTCTGAATTGAAAGAGAAAAAAAGATCCTTTTCTATTTCATACTCATGAAAACAAAAATTCTTTTTTTTATGAACCTGGGTACTCGAAGAAATTTGAAAAATTTATATTATAAATATAGAGAAATTTATGACTTTACTTTTTCGAGTTATTGGAATAGTTTATATTTCGTTAATAACTGATTTTACTCCGGAATTGGGAAATCCATAGGGCCGTTCTTTTTAGATTTAGAGTTTATTTGTTCGAGAAGAAAGAATTTTTTCCATAATAGAACATCCCGAATTATCTGTTGAAGATTTTAATTAGATTTAAAGAAATGGATTTACTTTTCTTTTTTCTTTTTTAGAAATTTCTTTCACCCCATAGAATAGAGGGACGAAAAAACTTAAATCCTTTATAATAATAATATAAGACTTTCTTTCAGAATTTTATTTTTAGTATAATGATGGAGACTAAAAAAAGATTCGAGACGAAACAAACAAAAGAGGTTAGAGATGACTCAGTCTAAGTCATAAATTTTTTTTATATTTTACATTATATATAGAAATAGTGGAATCATTTTTTATCGAACCGTATGAGGAGAAAACCTCTTATACATTTCTAGGGGGGGGTTATTTATCTATATCTATCCCAATGAGCGATCTATAAATAAATAAAAAAATTAGAAAAAATAAAGGTAATTAGTATAAATTTGTGTGGTAATTATTTACTCACAATTTATCTTTTCTTGTTCTATATTATGTTTTATATTTTCCATATTTATTGTTGTGCCAATCCAACACAAATTCTTGTTTTATGTAATTTTTTTTTATTCATTTTTTTTCTCAACAATTTATTCATATTGACAATGGTGTGTCGAACAAATATAATTCGATCGTAGATAAATAGATCTGTTTATTTTGATCCTTATTTATTTATGGGTTTTTCCTTTACTTCATTCAAATTATGGATTTTCCAAATTTACTATTTTTTATATAAGATATATTTTTTTAACGAAAATCAAAAATTTTTTCTATTTTCTAAAAAAGGAGGGCGGTCTTTAAATGTAAATTTTTTCTTTTTTTTCTGTCTTTAATTTAATCCAATCCACTTTGCTATTTTGTTTAATTGATCATCTAATCTTTCCTTTATATTTCTTTTGAATTCAAAATTCAATGTTTTTACGTAGTTGTATAGTTCAATTCCATTTTTTCCACTTGTATATACATATTTATCTGGGTTGCTAACTCAATGGTAGAGTACTCGGCTTTTAAGTGCGATTATGGTTTTTTACACATTTGAATGAAGTAACGAATTCGTCCAGACTTTTGGTAGAGTCTATAAGACCACGACTGATCCTGAAAGGTAATGGATGGAAAAAACCGCATGTCGTAATAAAATAATAAGAAAAAATGGAATTGAATTTTCTTCTTATTATATTCTTTCTGATTTTTTTTTTAGAAATTCACAGTTAGAGTTTGGTCTAGTGAATAAATGGATAGAGCTCTATGGCTCTAATTCTGGTAAAAAAAAAAAAGCAACGAGCTTTTATTCTTAATTTGAATAATTTCCCGATCTAATTAAACGTTAAAAATAACTTAGTGCCTGATGTGGGGAAGGGGTCTCCTGTAAATGGACCTTTGATTCTTTTTTTTATTCTTAAAAAAAAATCCTACCTATTTTCTATTATGGATTGGAAACTAATGTGTAGAAGAAACAGTATACTGACAAAAAAAATTTCCAAAGTCAAAAGAGCGATCGGGTTGCAAAAATAAATTTTTTTTTCCTCTGATAATTTTTTTAATAGAACGAAGATAAACCTATTGGATAGTAGAAGGGGGGAGTAAAAAGATTTGTTGATTGGACTCTGTATTTCCGGGGTATATATTTTTTTCATACATGATACATACTCTGTTCTGACCGTATTGCACTATGTATAATTTGATAATACAAGAAATACCTATTGTTTCTGGTTCAAGTAGAAATTGAAGTCAATGGAAGAATTACAAGGATATTTAGAAAAAGGTAGATCTTGGCAACAATATTTCCTATATCCGTTACTCTTTCAGGAGTATATTTATGCACTTGCTCATGATCATGGTTTAAATGGTTTGATTTTTTATGAACCCGTAGAATTTTTTGGTTATGATAATAAATCTAGTTTATCACTTGTAAAACGTTTAATTACTCGAATCTATCAAAAGAATTCTTTTATTTCTTCGGTTAATTATTCTAACCAAAATTTATTTATTGGTCACACTCACAACATTTTTTTTTATTCTCATTTTTATTCTCAAATTATAGCAGAAAGTTTTGCAATTATTGTGGAAATTCCATTTTCCTTGCGATTAGTATCTTATTTAGAAAAAAAAGAAATACCAAAATATCATAATTTACGATCAATTCATTCAATTTTTCCTTTTTTAGAGGACAAATTATTGTATTTAAATTATGTTTTAGATATATTAATGCCTCATCCCATACATATGGAAATCTTGGTTCAAGTCCTTCAGTGCGGGATTCAAGATCTTCCCTTTTTACACTTATTGCAATTCTTTCTTCATGAATACCATAATTGGAGTAATCTCTCCATTACTCAGAAGAAATCTATTTATGTTTTTTCGAAAGAAAATAAAAGATTTTTTTGGTTCCTATATAATTCTTATGTATTTGAATGCGAAATTTTATTAGTGCTTATTCGTAA